CGGAGCCAACAAAAACAAAAGCAAAGAATACAAAGAATTCATATTCAAAAAAAAAAAAAAAATGAAATTCTTTGTTCATTTTTTTTTTTGATTTTTAAATAATTTGAATTTATATTAATATATATTAACTAATTTCTAGTTTTTAGAATTCAATTCTAATCTACTAATCTAATATTTATATATATATTCTTTTTTTTTCTATTTTTCTATAGAATTTCTATTTATTTATAGAAAAAAATTTCTAATCAAATTTCATAAAATTTCAAATAAACAAAGTGATAATCTAATTGATTAGAATAAAAAAAAAAGAGAGTTCTTATTCGAACCGCCTCGTAATCTTTAACCAATTCTGCGCTTCAATATAATTCCCAGGAGTAAGCGCTATAGCCTGTTTCCAATATTCAGCGGCTTGGTCGAACCAAGCCTCCGCAATTTCAGAATCTCCCTGTCGAATGGCCTGTTCTCCACGGTCGGAATAGGCGGTCAATTCCTTCCCTTGGAACCGTACTTGAGAGTTTCCTAACTCATACGGCTCGGCAGTCAATTCTTTTGGTGTCTACCCTAGCCCTACCATATATCTAACTGAATGAGATTTCTCATAGATCTATTTGATTTTTCTCGGGTTAACGTTAAACAAAAAAGGTTAATTACATGAGTTTCAAACTTGACTTTTGATTCAATTAATAATCAGTTTTCTCTTTTCTCCTACCTTCAGAAAAAGAAAGCATAGGCATTTCGAAACTCTCATTAGAATTTTCTGAAAAGGTAACTATCTCGCTTTCATATTCTATAGAAATTTATATAGAATCCTTGAAAAAGACTTCTTCCTCATAAAAAAAAGACTTACTCTCTTTGGGATCTGATGCTACACCGCTGCTCAATACCTTAGGGGATCGGCTCTATTACATAAGTCGATTCCTCATTTTTATCTCATATCATGACATAAATAAGCAGTTCTTATTGTATCGCCCAAAACCTTGTAAATTGATCTTTACGGTGCTTCCACTATCAATTAGATCTTTTCTTTTATCCATAGAATAAAATATTTAGGCATATATATTTTTTCATATTTCGAAGTTTCTTTCTTTGCTACAGCTGATAAAAATCGTTTTTTGGACGATGCAATATGTAGAAATCCTACTTTTTTTCTAGTATTTATTGTCGTATTTGCCCTTTCCTTTTATTTCTTTCTATAGTGGAGATAGTCGCACGTAATGACAGATCACAGCCATATTATTAAAAGCTTGTGGTAAGAACGGGTTTCGCTCTAGTGCCCGAAAATAATATTCTAAAGCTTTCGTATGTTCGCCGTTACTTGTGTGGATAAGGCCTATGTTATAGAGTATATAGCTTCGATCATAGGGATCAATTTCGAGTCGCATAGCTTCATAATAATTCTGTAACGCTTCTGCATAATTGCCTTCGGATTGAGCCGACATTCGTTACGGTCGTCATTCAATTAAAAGAATTCTCCGTTCCAAAACCGTACGTGAGATTTTCACCTCATACGGCTCCTCCTTTATGTGCATAATGAAAATAATCCAGAATCCATGGAATTAAAAGAAGGACGAAATATTGTCATTATGAACTGAGCGGGGCTAATGTTTTTACAAGAAATCTCTAGCTAACCCTCTTGCAAAAGATCCTTTCTTAACATCAAGCGTGCTGGTACTAGATAAAAATGTAAACTCCAACAATTTCTTTGTTCTCAACGCCCTTTAATTTCCAGGAATTAGTCACTTCAACAATCTTTGATGGTTATATGGGTATCCAAAGTACGAACGAGATGGATGTTTGTTGTCCCAACCATTTCTTTTAGTACCGATCCCGATAAAGAAAAGGAGTGCTTTATAACAAAGTTTTTGTTTTGTTGATTCCTAGGCGTAGTGCTCCTTCCTTTATGCCGCCTATTGATACTAGTGTAGTAGGATTGAACCGCGATACAGATCTATGATCTATAGGTCTAACCTTTCGCTCAATACTAGAATCAACAATTCAAGCATCTGAGGTTGCATTAATCGGGGATACACGACAGAAGGAATTGCTTTATTTTATAAACTTCACCTTCAACCAGCGTCGATTTTTTGATTTCAATAGTCTTTTTTTATATTCCGAATCATATGTCTTTTTCCTAAGGCTGAGGGCGGTAAAGTCAAAATAATAATAATCAAATCACACCATCTCTGTAATAAGTAAATGCCTCTTTTTCTCCTGAAGTTGTCGGAATTATTCGTAATAAGATATTGGCTACGATTGAAAAGGTCTTATCAATAAAATTTCCATTTATTCGCGATCTAGGCATAGGTAAAAAGAATCCATTCTATAACTCTTTTCATTACCTCTCGTGAGAAAATGATCTCACAAACAAAGGAAATGTACAGTACGAAATAACATAAAAAAAAGTAGACCTATTCAAAAAAAAAAGGATATGACTTTCTACCTCAATTTTTTTTGTCGCTTTGACAGAAAAAAAAATCAAAGAAATTATTCTAATTTCGTCGAAGTTGAAGAATCAAAGAATTTATTCTACGGATTAGGATAGATTGGGAAAATTTGAAAAGCTTTGATTCAATTTAAATTATGATATGATCAAAATAGGAAAAAGAATCGAATAATTGTTCTATGATGAAAATGAAAATAGAATAACTGTCCTTTTTGTCTTTCGTACATAGCAAGTATACACTATCTAATCAAAAAAAAAAATCCCCGGGATGCTTGCTTTAGGAATTTGTAATAGATCCACGGGGTAAAAGGTTGGTTTGGTTGTTGAGAGATCTAAAACTATAAAAGAATTTTCTCATTTTTATAGAATAGAAATGGAATTGAAGTCTAAAGAGAATTATGAGCTAAAGGTAATCATTATGTAGGAGAGATGGCCGAGTGGTTCAAGGCGTAGCATTGGAACTGCTATGTAGACTTTTGTTTACCGAGGGTTCGAATCCCTCTCTTTCCGTACCTTCACCTAATTCACCAATGTAACTAACCGCAATGTATCAAATACAAATAAGAACGGATACAAAAAAATAGTTAGACTTTTCTTTGATATAGATTCTTTTTTTTGATGTTGTTTGATATAGATTCTCTAGTCCTAATTTATGTGATACAAAAAAGAAAATACTGTAAAAAGCAGACACAGAATGGAAATTTTCATAAAAGATATGATACATGAATAGGATAGAAATCCCCGAATTAAATCCTTTGCCTTCCTTTCCTTATTTACTTAACCTTAACTTAGGCAAAAGGGAGGGGTGCAAATTTGTAAAACCCCCTTTTTTTTTTATTTTAGTTAGGGTTAAATCTGACGAGAATAATATTCTACGACAAGCAATTCATTTATTTTCAAACCGACCCATTTCCTATCTATTATTTGATTGACTAATCCTTTATATTGTAATGTGTGAAGGGTCAAATGTTTTGGTAATTCCTTATGTTTGGATGAATCCAGATAATTTTGAATCAGAGCTCGAGATTTTTTTTCATCCTTCACTGAAATAATATCTCGGGGTTTGCAGCGATAATTTGGTATATCTATTATACGACCATTAACTAAAATATGTCTATGGTTAACTAATTGGCGGGCTTGAGGAATAGTCGAAGCCATGCCCAATCGAAAAAGGATGTTATCCAAACGCATTTCAAGTAATTGTAGCAAAACCGGACCGGTTGGCCCTTTTGCTTTTCCGGCAATATGAACGTATTTAAGTAATTGTCGCTCTGTAAGACCATAATGAAAACGCAATTTTTGTTTTTCTTTTAAACGAATAGAATATTGAGAGTTTTTCCGGGGGCGCCATTGATTTCTAAGTCTAAGATCGCTTCCGGCTCTAGGGTTTTTACTAGTTAGTCCTGGTAAAGCTCCCAGACGGCGTATTTTTTTGAAACGAGGTCCTCGATAACGTGACATAAAGACTCCTTATTTATTTTATAAATTTGATTGAAATTTCATAAATAAAAAAATTAAAACTGAACTAAATGAAGCGAAATCCCATGAAATGAAGTATTGTACTACAAAAAAATAGGAATGAGATGAATTAGATCAATCTACATATTTTTTTTTATTGATTTTTTTGTTTGTATTTTTTGATTGTATATCGATTTTGATTGTATATCTATACAATCAAAAAATACAAATCTATTTATTAGATAACTTCTATATATTGATATAGAAATAGAAAGTTAGAAATAGAAAATATAGATAATTTATATAGGTAAATAAAACCAAAAGAAAACCCTTTCTTTTTTTTGTTCTTGATTTATTCTCCAAAGAAAAGATATAACTCCGCCATTCAGAATTGGAAGTTTCTAAGACATAATAAAGAGATTTTTGACCTTTGGAAAAAAAAAGATGAAGAAGCTCTTTCAATCTTCTTTGATTTCCAAAAATCTTATCAATCATGTAAAAAATAAAACAAATAGAAAAAGCCGGCTATCGGAATCGAACCGATGACCATCGCATTACAAATGCGATGCTCTAACCTCTGAGCTAAGCGGGCTTAAATAAAAGAAATTTTGCATACATGGGAATTAGGAAAACTCTTAGGATTTTATCTATTAACGATAACTTCTATTTTATTTAAATGTTAAATAACAATCAAATTGAATAATTTCAAATTGAATTTCTTTCGTTAGATTTAGTTTAGAGTTCTAAATCAAATCTATAAATAGAATCTACTAATTAGATTAGTAAGTGAGGATCCTTTTAGAGATTTTTTTTAATTTCTAATGCTCTAATTATTTTATATATTATAAGTCTAAATAATTAAAGTCTAAATACTAAATCTAAATGATTCAACTTTTTTTTAGACTTTAGACTAAATAATTAGAAATAAAAAATAATAAATAGAAATAAATGGAATAATTAGTTAGAACTAGAATACTATAAATGATAAAAATGCTAAATCAAATTTCTATTTTGAATTATGTTATGGTATGGCTATATAGAGGGTCTTGCTCAAATGTGTCTAAGAAGAAAAGGGGGGGGGATAAAAATCAAAATGAAA